CGATTTGCTAGATATATAAATAGATATATAAGATATAACTAATAAAACGGATCTTGTGTTCTGGAATTGGAATCAAAGAAAGATATTTAAAATGGCTCGTATGTTGTGACTTGGAATAAATGTTTCCCGGTAAAGGAAGGGAATAGTAATTTATTCATTCCTAATTTATTCCTATAGAACGTCTAGGAACAAGAAGATTAAATCGGATATATCGACAGATTCCCGCGTAGTCCAAAGAAAAAAAAGATCCAATTTCATCTCTATCGAATTTTAATATCAGAATAGTGGATATAATTATGATGCAATGGGTTAGGTCCACTTACTTTTTATTTTGTTGATTTCTAATCGATTTAATTGGAATAATGGAAAATAGGAAAGGAATAGTAATATTTGAAGATTTAACGAGACGACTTATCCTTACATTTATTATAATATTTAATATAATTTAATATAATATTTATTTAATATAATATTTATAATAATTATAAATTATATTTTATAATAATTATAAATTATATTATTTATTTAATAATTAATAATATATTTTTTATTTAATAATATATTTTATTTATTAAAATAGCAAATTTATAACCATACTATAATTAATTATAATGTTATAATTTTGATTATATATTAAAATATTAAATTATACGGTTTGTTACTTTTTTTTTATTACTTTATTACAAAGATCAACAATATCTTTATTCGCACTTCAAATATAAATACTACTGCCGGAGTTTTATGATTTATGAAAAAATCAAAGCCCCTTATCGGATTTGAACCGATGACTTACGCCTTACCATGGCGTTACTCTACCACTGAGTTAAAAGGGCTTGTTTGATCCAATTCCTGAATAAAGACACTATGAGTTTAGTATATATACTTATTATAATAGATGTACATAGATATATCTTATAATAAGTATAAGAGTTCATTCAGGAATGAAAAATTTTCTTTATCCAGTAAAAGTAAATTAAATAATTTAATATAATTTTTAAATAATTTAATATAGAGTATATAATATAGGTAAAATAAAACGGTTTATTGATATTGGATTTGATAAATATCAATACAATGAATTGTTTCAAGACTATCCTAATTGACATCATAACTAAATTCATTTGAGTGATACATGTATCCACTAATTTAACATAGATCCAAGATATTTCATTGAATCATTGATAAAGAGATTCGGATAAAGAGATTCGGATAAAGAGATTCGGCGTGGCCTTTGAACCAAACTTTTATCGAAAAAAATTGTATAGAAAGAATCGTGAAAGACGGAAAGATCCTTCGTATCGAGTCATACCATTCCATTATATTGACAATTTTAAAAAACTATTCATACTATGAACATAGTATGATGGCGGTCGTGCAAGTCTGCCCCCATCGTCTAGCGGTTCAGGACATCTCTCTTTCAAGGAGGCAGCGGGGATTCGACTTCCCCTGGGGGTAGGGTACTACGAAAGGAAGTTGATCGTGGATTATCAATAAGCCTGGAATTTATTCTTCCTGGGTCGATGCCCGAGCGGTTAATGGGGACGGACTGTAAATTCGTTGGCAATATGTCTACGCTGGTTCAAATCCAGCTCGGCCCAATAATTTGCCGATCCGCCATGAAATGATATAATATAACCCATTTGTTGCTCTCCAGAAATGCCCGATCCCCCAATCCCAATACGGAAGAAATCCATTTTATGATATATCTATACCACTATTTATTTACTCTCTTTTTACAAGAAATTCTGATCTTGCTAATGATCTAGATTCATATCAGGATCCGTAACTATAAAGTAAAGTTTAAGGAAAAGAGTAAATAAAAAAAAACTTTTTTGATTGAACGAGTGATTATCCAATTGATTTGGCAATAACGAAAGGATTACTAGTAATACCGGCTGCTCTCACTAAAGTACATATACATATGGGTATCGATATATCACACTCGCAGCTCTGTTACAACACGCCCTTTCTAATCGAAATTGAAAGGGTTAGAATGAAATCATAAAAATATGTATACTTTATTTTATTATGGTATTTACTTGGGATTGTAGTTCAATTGGTCAGAGCACCGCCCTGTCAAGGCGGAAGCTGCGGGTTCGAGCCCCGTCAGTCCCGACGAATCCAAATCCAATAAAAAACTATATCAATTCATCTCTCTATTTTTTGTGAAAAGAAGTCCAAATAACATAATTTAATTCCCAACAGTGATCCCTCTTCTTTTTTTCTTTTTCGTTTCACATTTATCATCAACCAAATGGGGAATTTCCATTTCTTCGACTAGTACCGATTCGATTGATGGGAGAGAGGCATATGTGGATTAGTACAATTATTATATTATTAGCATCAGATTCAGGATTCCACGGGATACCGTACTGTACTGGGTCTGGCTTTTTCAATTACTCCCGATCTGTGAAATATGAAATAGAGTAGAGTATTGTATGTTTCCCGGGAGTACATACATAAATGGAATTTGTACAATATAAAAAAAATTGAACATAGTTACTGTGTATAGAATAGTATAGAATACTTTTTTTTTAAGATTAAAATAAAAGTATATCCTTTTCGGGCCCTATTTTGTGTAACCTCAATTTCAAATTTTACTAATTTGAAATAATCTATCTCATTCAAATTTCGCATTGAGCTTTTGATATATGCGTCCCATTACTAATCCAATGAAAGAGGATATTCAAAAAATAAAGATCAAACAAGGATCACTTTTTTATTAGCGAGGTAATGAATTTTTTTTTTTATAAGGGTTTTTCCTTGAAAGAACAAACTTTTTAAATTTATATATAAATATATAAAAAAATAGTTAATTTGATGGAATATTCGATTTTTTTATACCGGAATTTGTACTCGTCTTTATCATACTTCTTTTGTTTTCCAAGAAGATTGGATCATTAAAAAAAGGAGTTTATAACTTAGCTCCTTCCTTTTTTTTCATTGAGCTTCTATTGTTTGTTGGGGTTTGTTTCGAACCAATGGTAAGTGGAAAGGCGGTTAGATGATACTTCATCAGATGATTGTACAAAGAGGGCGGTAGGTTATAGAAAAGAAAGAATGGAAAAGAATGATAAATAAATAAAGGAATTATTGATTGTATCGGGAATCAAATTTTGAGTTCAGTATGGATAAAAGATCATCCTATGTTATACTATTCAATTCTTGACGATGAATCGATTTGATAGCTCCGATATTGTTATTCATGATATTGATCCGATTCGATATCATCGAGATGTAATGCATCCCATTGAATTTACAGGCGAAAGATTTATTATCTCTATGGGATTAACTCCCGAGTTATTGCGAATTAAAGAAAAATTAAACAATGAGATTATGGAAGTAAATATTCTCGCATTTATTGCTACTGCACTGTTTATTCTAGTTCCTACTGCTTTTTTACTTATAATATACGTAAAAACAGTCAGCCAAGGTGATTAATTTGAATTAAACTTGATTTTTTATTTCTTATCAATAATTGCAGAGAAGAAAAGGATAAAAATTTCGCGTCTTAAATGAAATGGGCAGACTAGAATCAGTCGTATTCTATGAGATACAATAGTATGGTAGAAAGATTCAGATATTTCTTTCTACCATACTATCTAGTATTGTTATTGTAGTGTATAAAGTTGTATTGTAATGCGGGTTAATTTAATATAGATTAATATAGATCAATCTACAATAGTATCGTCATATTCCTTTTCTATATATATAGAAATCGATTTAATTACGTATATATAATATATATATAGTGATAATGTATATTCTATAGTATCCCAATTCTATTTCTTTGCTTTATCTATTTGTATTTAATTTGTGTTGATTTCAATTAAATTAATTTGAAATAATCGAAAGCTACTTTTACGATTAGAATTCCTAGATTTCTGATTATTTTCAATATGAATCCCGATCGAAAGAATCAATGACTTCTTCGATGGGTATAATAAAATAATCTTTTAGTTAGCATTCCCGACGAAGAAGTCATTGATTGAGGAGTTGACAAATGATCCATGGGAACTTCTTCGGATTTCGAAAAGGATTAGTAAAACTCGTCGACTTTTAACGTTTGAACCATGATATGGGTTCAATAAAACAAGCAAAACATAAATAAAATTTCTAAAATAGTAAAACTAAAACAAGCGGCGCAATATGTGACTCGCCCAAGACAATATTTTAGGATGTGCAGTATCTCGTTGGACAACTACTATGTTGTTTCCCAATGTGTATCCACGTAATGGAATAACCGAATTTTTTTCTCTTTGATCTTTGAACAGTAAAGAGGTAAACAAAATAAAAAAAAAAAAAGTTACGTTCTTCCTCATGGTCCATATCTAACTTTGGTAAGAGTCAGTTCATCGAAATAGAAAATTTATGAAGAATTCAGTTGGAATAAATTTCCTACCATTTGTATTCCTTTTACTTTTTTTACTTTCAAAATACGAACACGGAAATAATTGAAATATTTCTTTGATTGAAAGAGTATTCTTCATATATATTTATTATTCATAGAATACATTACTCAACTAAAATCCAAGAGAATTTCGAAATGAAGATATTTTTCATTTCTATTTCAATTTAAAAATAAAATTTTAAATTGAAATAGTGAAATTTTAAATAAAAAAAAACTTTGCCGAACGATCTATAAAAAAAAGTGATACTGTTTAGTTCCTAAACTCAATTAGTAGTACTTCTAGAGTCCACTCCTTCCCCATACTACTAGTGAAAGGGAAAACGTAAAGACTACCATTAAAGCAGCCCAAGCGAGATTTACTATATCCATGTGAATTATGTCCTCTATCTCTATGAAGGAATTATTCAATTATTGTTCACTAATAAATAATAGGGGAATTACTGGCGCAGAGTCAAAAAGTTATTCTGACCCAACACCGTTGATGAAACAATCCAATAAATCCAATTATAACAAGTTCTTATACGATTTCTAGTATAATTAGAAAAGATTAAGCCCAAGCAAAATATGCGGAAACCCCCTTGGAAGTATC